ACCCGGTGCCGTAGCTAATCGAGTAGCTCTAGAAGCATGTGTACAAGCTCGTAATGAGGGACGTGATCTTGCTCGTGAAGGTAATGAAATTATCCGTGAGGCTAGTAAATGGAGTGCTGAACTAGCTGCTGCTTGTGAAGTATGGAAGGAGATTAAATTTGAATTCCCAGCAATGGATACTTTGTAATCCAGTAATTACTTACTGTTCGTTCTCGTAATTGAAATTAAACTCGGCCCAATCTTTTATTAAAAGGATTGAGCCGAATACAAAGACAAAGATACTTTTTTATCTATATTTGATAGACACAGACTTATCTAGATATCCACTAGATATACAAGATCGTAAATAAAAAATATAAGATGAAACAACTTAAACGTTTCTTTTGTTGTGTTGGATCCACAATTAATCCTATGGATCCTTAGGATTGGTGTATTTTTTTATATTATTTAATATATTATATTAGTATTAGAATTATATATTCTAATACTAATATAATTTAATTATTATTATGCTGTTTCGGATCATGAATCTAGTCGAATATCACAACTTCTTCTACCCATCCTGTATATTGTCCTTTTCATTCTGTGTTGGAATAGAAACCTATTAGTAGGCGAGATTTTACGAAAAAAGTTCTTCAGATTCATATTCATAGGAGAAAACAATTGTTTCTTTTTTCGATGTGAATTTGACACAAGATGGAGGAAACCCGTTAGTTACAATTAAAAAAAAATTCTTTTTAATTGTTAATTGAAAAAAAAGAAAAGAGATTTCATCCTTTTTTATCATATATAGAGAAGTGATACTCCGGGTTCTTACAAAGGATAATCGCTTTTTTTGTCAGTATCCGCTTGTTAGTAGTTAATAATCCTCGCGATTGGATTTATATGCTTATTCTGATTCTAATCGGAATATTCAAATGATTTTTATCAAATGACTATTCATTTATTTTATTTTCATGTAAATAGGGACAAGAAAGCTCTATGGAAAAATGGTGGTTCGATTCGATGTTGTTTAGGGGAGAATTAAAATACAGGTGTGGGCTAAGTAAATCAATAGATAGTCTTGGTGGTCCTATTGAAAATGCCAGTGAAAGTGAGGATCAGATTATAAATGATAGGGATAAAGACATTCCTAATGGGATTGATAGTAAGACTTCTAGTTACAGTAATGTTGATCATTTAGTCGGCATCGGGTACATTCGAAATTTAATATCTGATCACACTTTTTTAGTTAGGGATAGTAATAGGGACAGTTACTCCATATATTTTGATATTGAAAATCAAATTTTTGAGATTGACAACGATCATTCTTTTCTAAGTGAACAAAAAAGTTCTTTTTATAGTTATCAGAATTCTAGTTATCTGAATAATGTATCTAAGAGTGACGATCCTTACTATGATCGGTACGTGTATGATACTAAATATAGTTGGAATAAGCACATTAATAGTAGCATTGACAGGTATCTTCGTTCTCAAATATGTACTGATAGTTATAGTGGTGATAATTACAATGCCAGTTACATTTATAGTTACATTTGTGGCGAAAGCGGGAGTTCCAGTATAAGAACCAGTACGGATGATAGTGAAAAAACTCTACGAGAAAGAAAAAATGAGTTAGAGTTCTCTTTAAATCAAATAAGAGAAAAAAAAAATGATTTAGAGAGAACTAAAAAATACAAGCATTTGTGGATTCAATGCGAAAATTGTTATGGATTAAATTATAAGAAATTTTTGAAATTTCAAATGAATATTTGTGAACATTGTGGACGTCATTTGAAAATGAATAGTTCAGATAGAATCGAACTTTCGATTGATCCAGGTACTTGGGATCCTATGGATGAAGACATGGTCTCTCGGGATCCCATTCAATTTCATTCGCAAGAGGAGCCTTATAAAGATCGTATTGATTTTAATCAAAGAAAGACGGGATTAACTGAGGCTGTTCAAACAGGTACAGGTCAACTAAATGGTATTCCCGTAGCAATTGGTGTTATGGATTTTCAGTTTATGGGGGGTAGTATGGGATCGGTGGTGGGCGAGAAAATCACACGTTTGATCGAGTATGCTACCAATCAATTTTTACCTCTTATTCTAGTGTGTGCTTCGGGGGGGGCACGCATGCAAGAAGGAAGTTTGAGCTTGATGCAAATGGCTAAAATATCTTCGGCTTTACATGATTTTCAATCAAAGAAAAAGTTATTCTATGTATCAATCCTTACATCTCCTACTACGGGTGGGGTAACAGCTAGTTTTGGTATGTTGGGAGATATCATTATTGTAGAACCTAACGCCTACGTTGCATTTGCGGGTAAAAGAGTAATTGAACAAACATTGAATAAGACAATACCGGAGGGTTCACAAGCGGCTGAATATTTATTCCATAAGGGCTTATTCGATCCAATCGTACCACGTAATCCTTTAAAGGGCGTTTTGAGTGAGTTATTTAAGCTCCATGCCTTCTTTCCTTTGAATCGAAAAATTAAATCAAGTAGAGACTTATATCTTTAATTTATTAAATTTTTAAAATTTGGTTTGTGATAATCAAGTAGTTATTTAGTTTATAGGAATTAAAGTAAAAATCCCAAGAATGGGTTTTTCTTTCTTTGGTAACATAAGATTGAATTGTAAAAAGAACCACGCGGATAATTTGTTTTCTCGATATTCCCGATTTCTAATCAGGAAATCTCTATCAAACAAAAAAAAAGAGTGAATTCTGTCTCTTTCTTTTGTGAAATTAGGCAGGGGGTTCTGCATCTTTCTATACCCCTTTGATTTACACTTATTATATATTTACTGAGTATATTATATATACTTACTGAGTATATATATATATTTTAATATTTTAATAAATTAGTCTTATATTATAGACTCCTTATTATATCTTAGTATATATACCTAATATACCCTTCCATTATATACTTTTTATTAGTGTATATACTCACTTAAGTTTAAGTATACTTAGTATAATAGTATAATTATATATAAATTATAAGCTATCTTTATAACAATAACAGGTACAAATATTAAATCGAGGTACCCATTCTATGACAAATCTCAACTTACCCTCTATTTTTGTGCCTTTAGTGGGTTTAGTATTTCCGGCAATTGCAATGGTTTCTTTATCTCTTCATGTTCAAAAAAACAAAATTTTTTAGATACGATGGGGCCAAATCTTATCTATTTTTTTTTTTCAAGCCTTACTTAGATCATAACACGAATATCCTATTTAGTAGAATAGGGTATAACGTGTGGCTTCCTCCGAGCATAAGCTCGTATGCATACGTAAACATGATCTATGAGTAAGTGAATTAGAGCTATTTAAAAATAGATCGGTATCGGGGTGAGTTTATGAAATGTAAAGTCAATATATCTATATGGATATATGCGGATATCTATAATAAATCATATGGAAAGGGATGTTATTATTTTAGTTTAGAGTTAAGCTAAGCAATTCGATGAATTACTCCTAAAGGTTCACATCCTAATAGTGCTAGTTGATGCGAGTTACTTCGGAAACAAAAAAATGAAAGTCAATTTTTTTGGTTATTCCCCCAATTCCAATAAAATGCAACTAGATCGAGTATAATATGAGTTGGCGATCAGACCGTATATGGATAGAACTTATAACCGGGTCTCGAAAAACGAGTAATTTCTGCTGGGCCTTTATCCTTTTTTTAGGTTCATTAGGGTTTTTATTGGTTGGAACTTCCAGTTATCTTGGTAGGAATTTTATATCTTTATTTCCCTCTCAGGAAATAATTTTTTTTCCGCAAGGGCTCGTGATGTCTTTCTATGGAATCGCAGGTCTTTTTATTAGCTCCTATTTGTGGTGCACAATTTCGTGGAATGTAGGTAGTGGTTATGATCGATTCGATATAAAAGAAGGAATAGTGTGTATTTTTCGTTGGGGATTTCCTGGAAAAAATCGTCGTATCTTCCTTCGATTCCTTATGAAAGACATTCAGTCCATCAGAATAGAAGTTAAAGAGGGTTTTTATGCTCGTCGTGCCCTTTATATGGAAATCAGGGGCCAGGGGTCCGTTCCCTTGACTCGTACTGATGAGAATTTGACTCTACGAGAAATTGAGCAAAAAGCCGCTGAATCGGCCTATTTCTTGCGTGTACCAATTGAAGTATTTTGACAAAAGACCTGAAGAGTGACTGCTTTCTTAGCAATAGGGAAAAAACTAAACCTCAAGAATCCTCTTTTTTCTATAGCATAACTTAAGTTTCTTCAGAACGCCCATTCGAGCCAAAAGCAAACGTACACGGAACAATCATAAAACGAAAGTGTTTTTTTTGTCCACAAAACTTTTTTATGCGTATGGAAATCCACTTAACTCAATTCAGTAACAAAACAAGTAACAAATCCAAATAATAGACTCATCCCATATATTTCATATATCAAAAAATTTTGGAATGGAATAAAGAGTTTATCTTTTTTTTATTTCTTCATTCGAATTTGAAGTGGACTCTTTTTTATTCGATTTCTGTATTGTTTTTCTGTATTCTTTCTAAATTAAAGGACTACCCACTTTACTGTGAATCACAAATAAAAAACAGAGAATAGATTTATGGGCTCTATGACTTGTAATGGAATAGAACTGATGCTTGATAGAAATATTAGTATCGTATAGAGTCGACAAATGAGGTGATTAAAAATTCACAGACGAAAAAATGGCAAAAAAGAAAGTATTCATTTCCCTTCTATATCTTGCATCTATAGTATTTTTGCCTTGGTGGATCTCTCTCTCATTTAATAAAAGCCTGGAATCTTGGGTTACTAATTGGTGGCACGCTAGGAACTCCGAAATTTTTTTGAATGATATTCAAGAAAAGAGTATTCTAAAAAAATTCATAGAATTAGAGGAACTCTCTCTCTTGGACGAAATAATAAAGGAATACCCGAAAACACATTTACAAAATCTTCACGGTGGAATCTACAAAGAAACGATTCAATTGATCAAGATGCACAATGAGGATTGTATTCATACAATTTTGCATTTCTCGACAAATATAATATCTTTCGTTATTCTAAGTGGTTGTTCTATTCTAGGTAATGAAGAACTTGTTATTCTTAACTCTTGGGTTCAAGAATTCCTCTATAATTTAAGCGACACAATAAAAGCTTTTTCTATTCTTTTATTAACCGATTTATGTATAGGATTCCATTCGCCGCACGGTTGGGAACTAATGATTGGCTATGTCTACAAAGATTTTGGATTTTCTCATAATGAGCAAATTATATCAGGTCTTGTTTCTACTTTTCCGGTCATTTTAGATACAATTTTTAAATATTGGATCTTTCGTTATTTAAATCGCGTCTCTCCGTCACTTGTAGTGATTTATCATTCAATGAATGACTGAAAAATGATCGACCGATCCAATTATAATGTTTCTTACTTTATACATAAGTAAAACATTCAAAATTTTGCTTATTCTTTCTACCCATACAGGGGATTCCTTCAATATTTCAGTGAAACTATTTCAGTAAATAGCAGAATCATAGATAGGGAACTATACTAGCGACTTATCTAATTTTATTGTAGAATTTTTCGGGATCAATGATTGGACCATGCAAACTAGAAATACCTTTTCTTGGATAAAGAAAGAGATTACTCGATCTATTTCCGTCTCGCTCATGATATATATAATAACTCGGGCACCCGTTTCGAATGCATATCCCATTTTTGCACAGCAGAGTTATGAAAATCCACGCGAAGCGACTGGCCGTATTGTATGTGCCAATTGCCATTTAGCTAATAAGCCCGTAGATATCGAGGTTCCACAAGCGGTACTTCCCGATACTGTATTTGAAGCGGTTGTTCGAATTCCTTATGATCTGCAACTGAAACAAGTTCTTGCTAATGGCAAAAGGGGGGCTTTGAATGTAGGGGCTGTTCTTATTTTACCTGAGGGTTTTGAATTAGCCCCCCCCGATCGTATTTCGCCCGAGATTAAAGAAAAGATCGGCAATCTGTCTTTTCAGAGGTATCGTCCCACTAAAAAAAATATTCTTGTGATAGGTCCTGTTCCTGGTCAGAAATATAGCGAAATAACCTTTCCTATTCTTTCTCCCGATCCCGCTACTAAGAAAGATGTTCACTTCTTAAAATATCCTATATATGTAGGCGGGAACAGGGGACGGGGTCAGATTTATCCCGACGGGAGCAAGAGTAACAATAATGTTTATAATGCTACCGCGGTAGGTATAGTAAGCAAAATCATACGAAAAGAAAAAGGGGGATACGAAATAACCATAGTGGATGCATCAGATGGACGTCAAGTGGTTGATATTATTCCTCCCGGGCCAGAACTTCTTGTTTCAGAGGGCGAATCCATCAAACTTGATCAACCATTAACGAGCAATCCTAATGTGGGTGGATTTGGTCAGGGGGATGCGGAAATAGTACTTCAAGATCCATTACGTGTCCAAGGACTTTTGCTATTCTTGGCATCTGTTATTTTGGCACAAATCTTTTTGGTTCTTAAAAAGAAACAGTTTGAGAAGGTTCAATTGTCCGAAATGAATTTCTAGATCCGCAAATTGATCAAGCTCTAAAAAAAATCCCATTTTTATTGGCAATTATGTTATGTAATTATGTATGATCAAAAAAATTATGAAAAGTATTTTGCTTGTTTATATATATTTATTATTTATTTTTTCTACCAGATTTCGGGAATTGAATTACTTGTCCCGCACTCCTAGTCATAGTATGTATACTGTGAAGAAGACTATTTGACTTTACTTACCTCTTCTTTTTTTTTCTTTTTTCAATCCAAATTGAAGCGGTATAATTATGCCACTATTGTCAGATTTAAATGTCATAGAATAAATCAATAGTTTTCTAGTCTACTAGTCTAATAGAATAGAATCAAATTCGACTAGATACTAAACATAAGATAAATAAGCATAGAATATATACCAAAAGATAAAAGAAATGAAATGAGAGGAACATTCTTGGAGGGATTATTCATCTTCCTAGTCTTTGACACAAGAAAAGGAATTTTGGCCGGCCCTTTCTTGTGTCGAAACAATAATGATTTTCGATCTCATTCGTCAAAGATTCCTATTCGTAGTTTTCATTTTTTTTTTTCTAGACTTATCATAACCTTTTTAGGTTTATTCCATTAAAAAATACGTAGTGGACAAACAAAAAAGATAGGAAAATTGGGTGAGCAAATATAACTTCTTCAATGAACTTATAAAATAAAACTTATCAAAAAAATTATATATAAAAAAAATAATTAATTTTAATTAATTAAATATTTTAATTAATTAAATATATATAAATATATATTAATATATAAATATATATTAAATATTAAATCTATTTAAATATATAAATATATATATATATAAATAGATATAATTCTGAATTGTGATTGCGATTGTGTTGTCCAAAAAGAGAAAATCGAGTCATTCCTTCGTTAATTTTGAAACATCGGAAAAATTGATCCATTTTTTTTTCATTTATCATTTATATGAATAAAATATTA